GGGACACTATTGCTGAGATAATAACCTCTATACGAAATGCTGATATGGATAGAAAAAGAGTGGTTCGCATCGCATCTACTAATATTACCGAAAATATTGTTAAAATACTTTTCCGAGAAGGTTTTATTGAAAACGTTAGAAAACATCGAGAAAAAAACAAATCTTTTTTGGTTTTAAACCTGCGGCATAGAAGGAATAGGAAAAGACTCTATAGAAATTTTTTAAATTTAAAACGGATCAGTCGACCCGGTCTACGAATCTATTCTAACTCTCAACGAATTCCTAGAATTTTAGGTGGGATGGGGATTGTAATTCTTTCTACTTCTCGAGGTATAATGACAGACCGAGAGGCTCGACTCGAAGGAATCGGCGGAGAAATTTTGTGTTATATATGGTAATCCTTTTAATATCCAAATTGGATCCGAAACTTCTTCCTATTTCTAAAAAAAAGAAAAGGGACGAGTTGTCTAATATCGTTCCTCCTCCATTAGTTGATACTTCAAGGAGGCTTTACCTGGAATGAAAGAACAAAAATGGATTCATGAAGGTTTAATTACTGAATCGCTTCCCAATGGTATGTTCCGGGTTCGGTTAGATAATGAAGATCTGATCCTGGGTTATGTTTCAGGAAAGATCCGGCGTAGTTTTATACGGATACTGCCAGGAGATAGAGTCAAAATTGAAGTAAGTCGTTATGATTCAACCAGAGGACGTATAATTTATCGACTCCGCAACAAGGATTGGAAGGATTAGGTGGTTTTTATTCAATATGATTCGAGATGCAAAATTTCAAGAAACTTATTTTCTTCCAAGAAGTAGATTCAGAATTAAGATAAGGAATGACAAATATGAAAATAAGAGCTTCTGTTCGTAAAATTTGTGAAAAATGTCGCCTAATCCGTAGGCGGGGGCGCATTATAGTAATTTGTTCCAACCCGAGACATAAACAAAGACAAGGATAATCAGACTCACTAAAGGACTCGATGTACAAATAAGGAATCTGTTTTGACATGAAATGGATATATCCATATATTTCTGACTCATATTTATGAGATGATAAAATATGGCAAAAGCTATACCGAGAATTGGTTCACGTAGAAATGGACGTATTGGTTCACGTAAGAGTGCACGTAGAATACCAAAGGGGGTTATTCATGTTCAAGCAAGTTTCAATAATACCATTGTCACGGTTACAGATGTACGGGGTCGGGTGGTTTCTTGGTCCTCAGCGGGTACTTGTGGATTCAAGGGTACGAGAAGAGGGACACCCTTTGCCGCTCAAACTGCAGCAGCAAATGCTATTCGTACAGTAGTAGATCAAGGTATGCAACGAGCAGAAGTCATGATAAAAGGTCCCGGTCTCGGAAGAGACGCAGCATTACGAGCTATTCGTAGAAGTGGTATACTATTAACTTTCGTACGGGATGTAACCCCTATGCCACATAATGGTTGCAGACCCCCGAAAAAAAGACGTGTGTAGAAATGAACATTGAAGAAATTTCAAGAGAAACAAGAGAAATAAATGATTCAATCAAATCAAATAATATTACTATGGTTCGAGAGAAAGTAACAGTATCTACTCGGACACTACAGTGGAAGTGTGTTGAATCAAGAGAAGACAGTAAACGTCTTTATTATGGACGCTTTATTCTGTCTCCACTTATGAAAGGTCAAGCCGACACAATAGGCATTGCGATGCGAAGAGCTTTACTTGGAGAAATAGAAGGAACATGTATCACACGTATAAAATCTGAGAACGTCCCACATGAATATTCTACCATAGCGGGTATTCAAGAATCGGTCCATGAAATTTTAATGAATTTTAAAGAAATTGTATTGAGAAGTAATCTATATGGAACTTGTGACGCGTCTATTTGTGTCAGAGGTCCAGGATATGTAACTGCTCAAGATATCATCTTACCACCTTATGTAGAAATCGTTGATAATACACAACATATAGCTAGCTTGACAGAACCAATTGATTTGTGTATTGGATTACAAATCAAGAGAAATCGCGGATATCTTATCAAAATGCCGCATAACTTTCAAGATGGAAGTTATCCTATAGATGCTGTATTCATGCCTGTTCGAAATGCGAATCATAGTATTCATTCTTATGGGAATGGGAATGAAAAACAAGAGATACTCTTTCTCGAAATATGGACAAATGGGAGTTTAACTCCGAAAGAAGCACTTCATGAAGCCTGCCGGAATTTGATTGATTTATTTATTCCCTTTTTACATAAGGAAGAAGAAAACTTACCTTTAGAAGACAATCAACACACGGTTCCTTTATCCCCTCTTACCTTTCACGATAAACTCAGAAAAAAAAAAAAAAAAATAGCATTGAAATCGATTTTTATTGACCAATCAGAATTCTCTCCCAGGGTCTATAATTGCCTCAAAAGGTCCAATATATATACATTATTGGACCTTTTGAATAACAGTCCGGAAGATCTCATGAAAATTGAACATTTGCGCCTAGAAGATATAAAACAGA